TTTCTACTCGTGGGATCCTAAGGAAAAGAATTTTGTTTCTACCGAGCTCAAATAAGAAGCCGAGGGTTCTAGTAAACCAAAACCATCATTTTATAGCTATTTTTGCTTCAATCTCCCCTTTTTAAGCGAAAAAATTGAAGATTTAGTTACGATTGAAAGTTTTGTACTATTATCCATAGATCTTTTATTCATACTCATTTAATTGGAAGAATTGAACCAATCAAAAAAATTATGCTTCTCGACTCCATAATACAATTTTTTTATGAAAATTCTGATTGTCTTTTGGATAGAAATCGTGATAATGTATATTTTTTCCTCAAATGTGCTATTGAGGGATAAAGTATTAAATCTTTTTAAGAAATAAAGTTTTTGATCGGAATATGAAATATGAAAAAAAAAAGGAAAGACCCCTTAACTATTGAAGTTGTTAATAGAACGAATCACACTTTTACCACTAAACTATACCCGCTACATATTCATTATTGGATATAAATGGGCCTTTTGTCTAACAAAGTAATTAGATGTAGTCAAGATAGCATCAGAATCATGAAAATTTCAGCATTAACACGTATTTTGTTCCACCGCGGGAAAACTTGAAAAAAAAAAATAGGTAAATAGCAAAAAGTTTAGTCAAATTTCAATAGTGTACTAAAGTTATAAGTATTTTATTTTTTGAAACCTCTCTTCATTTGAACCATTAGATTTTCTGAATTTGGGTAAATTGGGCCTCAAACTTTCAAGCTTGTCCTTTGCTTTGAACAAGTAAATGATTTAGAGTATCATTTTATAAATATGTGTGTGTTTTTTTTTTATATTCTTTCTCTTATCAGATATATTTTTTTTATTCTTAATTCTTAAATAGAAAATTTATAAAATTAGGAAATTCATTAATGGAAAACAAATTTCATTCTAAATTAAAATTGAAGTTCAGTATTATATTCATCTTAATAATTCCCTTAATAAGTCTTAATATTAATAAGAAAGAAGTATTAAGAAAGAAAAAAAAAGAAAGACGAAAAATCTTAGTACAATATTAGTACTATATTAGTATATACTATATACTATAAAATACTATAAAGACTCTTACTAGTACTAGTAAGAGTACTAGAACACTTTTACTATTTTTTACTATAAAGATTAAATATTCTAAATTCGACTCTAATTTACTAGAATATACTAAATATACTGAGAATAGAAATAGAATCTCTAAGATTCAATTAGTAAATTAAATATATAGAATATAAAATGAAAATAGAATATATTAATTCTATTAATTATTAATTTAGATAGAGTTAGATATAGATAATTTTTTCAAGAATTTAGAAGATAATCTATCTATTAGAATCTTATCTAATTTCTAAGAATTAGGAATGGTAATGAAAATTACTCTTCTCGTTTCAATAAAAATCTTTATTTGTCGGAACAAAAGAAGTACTGGCCCGGCCAGTACTTATACTTAACCAGGCCGGGTAAATGAAGTTTTTGTTTTGTACAAAATAAAAGAAGTAAGGTATTCTTTCTATTCGAGAAATCTTTTTTGAATCATTGAAGTAAAATCAAAATTGTTATCAATCTTGACTTCATGTGTTAAATCACATGATAAATTTCCCATTTTGAATGGGGAGAGATGGCTGAGTGGACTAAAGCGTCGGATTGCTAATCCGTTGTACGAAGAATTCGTATCGAGGGTTCGAATCCCTCTCTCTCCGACCCCCCCCCGATCACTTGAGATTTTATAATTGGAAGAATTTTTGATTATTCTTTATTTATGAATCTTTTATCTTTATCTAACATCTATTCCATTTCTTTTCTTTATACATTTACCTATGAAAAAAGAAAGGAAAAAGTAAAAATGAATCTCATCTCTTTTTTTATTCTTCACGCCCAGGATTACGCCCCGGATCGTTAGATAAGAATCCGAAGATGAATAGAGAAACAAAGAATATTACTACTGTGTAAACGAATAGTTTAAGAGTAAGCATTACAAATCTCCAAGATAAGATAAGATCATTTTTTTTAAGGAAATAGATCACCTATTTTACGACACATACTATCGCTCTAAAGATGAAAAAAAAGGAAGTTTTTTTGAAATTTATTTTCACGAATTTTTTTCTAATGTAATAAGATTCGTATTTTTTCGTTACCAAAAATTTCTTGCCATATTCATATCTATAATGAAGTAATTTTATGGGGTATGGGATTTTATAAAGGAAAGGTTAGAACAAAAGAAATAAGCTGATTAGCTTTTTAAAGAAAAGATAAAGATCATCGCCCCCTTCCCTTATTCAATATTCAAATTAAAATTCAATAGAAAATAGAAAATACCAGACTTTTTGAATCGAGGGTTCCTAATGTCCAGACTTATCTGAATCTTATTTATGATCTTATTGATTTTCAGAATAAAATCTCATTTTTTTTTATCAAATAAATTATGAATTGAATAGAGATTAGAGATTCAATTTTTATCGGAAACTTACAGCAGCTTGCCAAACAAAGGCTAAGAGAAAAAAGAGTACAGGGATAATTGGCATAACGTCTATGATTGGATTAAAAAAGGCATAAGCCTCGGGCAATTTGGCGAATAAAAAACTACTCGAATAAAGGGTAGAATTAAGACAGATACAAATTAAACAAAAGATATTAAGCATAACAAATATTCTTTTCTTGTTCTTAAAGTTAAAGATTCAAATTAAATTGAAGAATAAATTATCAGATTGGATTGAGTTGTTTTTCTGAGGGAAAATTGAAAATAAAAAAGGCAGATAAAAGAAAGAAATTCTTATTTTTATTTGACTTCTCCCCAATCAAGAATCCTTCCTTACATTATCCAATCAAATAAGAATACAAGTAATTCTATTTTCATAGAATATCTTAATTGAATTCTAAGTAATGATCAATTAATCTTTTTGATTCTATATCTATTATGTTGAATCCTAGCGGCAACATGTCCTATATTTCTTTAGGTTGGTTATTGACGAATAACAAATATTTATCTTAGTTTTTCTTAGACCAAAAAGAAATGGGGCGTGGCCAAGCGGTAAGGCAACGGGGTTTGGTCCCGTTACTCGGAGGTTCGAATCCTTCCGTCCCAGATCGTTCGCATCAGAAACGAAAAATTATTCTCGATTGAAATTGAAAATTGAATTTAACAATTCTTTGTTTTTTTTTTATGATGGAGATGGATGCGAAAAGATCAGAATCCGAGGATTCTGATTTTATCTTTGATCTTACCTTACACGAGACTTTTTATATTTTTTAATAATAAAAAAAAAAAAGTAAATCAGAATATTCAAATCAGAAAATCATATTTCATAAATAGAAAGAAAAAAATGAGAAAATATGAATATATTAGGATATATTTATATTAGAATATATTCATACATAAATACATAATTTTTACATAAGAATATATATTGTCTATTTGTATATTTTTTTTATTAAGAATATCTTATTATTCTCTAATTGACTAGAATTGAATATTTATGAGTATTTCAATGAAATCTTTAGTTAAATAAAAACTTTTATCCATTCATGGGGATTTCTTTTTCATCTGAATGAAAGTAAAGCCAAAGGATTTTTTTAGGTTTATAATCTTTTTTATTTTAATTTATTTTAAGAATAAAGAATTTATGATGGACAATCCTGAAAGATTTGTTTTTTTATGTGATATTATTCATATGATAAAATATGGGGGTAATTTTAAGTGAAATCCTTTCCGGGTATAGACTTAATCTATAAGTCTATAAGTGTAGATTCTTATGTATCGGTTCAACCAATGACTATTCATAATTCCATATTGAATCAATTGCATATGGTTCCAAATTAAATCCAAATTAAAAGAAAATTATAGGGATGTTATGGTAAAACTTCGTTTGAAACGATGTGGTAGAAAGCAACGTGCGACTTGAAGGACATGATTGGCTGTGGATTCTGACATCCACCATCTTCTATACGAATGAAGATGCTCTTGTCTCGACATGATTTGTTCTGCTAGGAACCTGATTGAATTTATTTTGGGTTGCTAAATAAAGATACTAATGGTATAAATTGGTATAAATGGTATATACTAAGAGTATATATTATATATAAGGTATAGCATATGATGGAGCTCGAGCAAAAATAATTGATTCTTTTATCGGGGTAATAATCTAGGGTTAGTGATAATCAATAAGTTAGATCAACTTTGTAAATATATCATCAATATCTAAATATAGATAAAAGGAGAGGTTCCAAATTGAACAAGTTTGAAATGAAAAAAAAACCAAATTTGTCGAAAATTTCAAACTGTTTCGATCAAGAGTGTATCACAAAGGAATAAAATGATTTTTCCTTTTCCATAGAAAGAACAAAAAACAAAAGGTATGTTGCTGCCTTTTTGAAAAGGAGTAAAGATCACCGAAGTAATGTCTAAACCTAATGATTTCAAAAAGCGCAAAGCAAAGACAACAAATTCCGGAACAAGGAAACACTTTTTGAACTTGTCTTAACAATTGGATCAGAATGAGTAAAAAAAGATAGATCTGAAAATAGACAAAAAAAGAGGTTAGAGACAGCTCAAGAAATTTTCAGGATTTCCTTTTGAACTCTTTTAAAAATACCCAACTTGAGTTAGGAGTATAAATGAAATTTATTTTTCTGTAAAGAAGGAAAAAAAAAGGCTCAAAATTCAGTCTAATTCTTTATAGATCCATTTCTCTTTCTATTTCTATCTATATAGATAGAAATAGAAATTCTAGAAATTCAAATCATTTTTTCTTGAGCCGTATGAGGAGAAAACTTCCTATACGTTTCTAGGGGGGCATCTTTCTATCCCAATGAGCCATCTATCGAATCGTTGCAATTGATGTTCGATCCCGAAGAGAAGGAAGAGATCTTCGAAAAGTGGGTTTTTATGATCCGATAAAGAATCAAACTTATTCAAATGTTCCTGCTATCTTCTATTTCCTTGAAAAAGGTGCTCAACCCACAGGAACTGTTTATAATATTTTAAAGAAGACAGAATTCTTTAAAGAATTTCGAATTTCTTTTGATAAAAAAAGAAAAGAAAAACAAGAATTATGAAGAAAAAAAGTATAGGATAAAGAGTACCTATCTTGTTTAATTCTTTATTCAAAGTTTCTTTTTTTCTTGTTCTATTCATACTTATTTTATTCTTCTTTTTCTTCTTTTTGTGGAACCCCCCAACAAGGGGGGTAATCTTTCTTCTTGTATTTGTATTGTATCTTTCTTTTTTTGATTAAAGAAAGCCGCTATTTTTCTATCTATGCCTTTTTCTTATTCCTTATTTTTTTCCACTCAAAGTTTTATTCTTTATGTTGTGCTAATCCAACACAAATTTCCATAGAATTTCTTGAATTTTGTTTTCTAAAAATCCATTCATATTGACAATGGCGTATCAAACAAATATAATTTGATCGTATATAAATAGATCTTTTTATCCCCATTCCCTATTGGCTCTTTCCTTCATTTTAGTAAAATGGATGAGTTTGCTGAATTTTTTTTTATTTCGATCATATCTACACTTCATATTGATCCGGGTTGCTAACTCAATGGTAGAGTACTCGGCTTTTAATTGCGACTATGATCTTTTACACATTTGGATGAATAAATTCGTCTAGACTATTGGTATAGTTTATAAGACCGCGACTGATCCTGAAAGGTAATGAATGGAAAAAAGAGCATGTCGTAAAAAGAATAGAAAAATAGAAAAAAAAAAAGAATATTAATAGAATAATAGAAAAAAATAGAAAAATTCTAGTACTCATAATATAAATAGAACAAGAATTTTTCTTTTTAGAACATTTTTAAAGTTCAGTAAAGTATTTTTGGTCTAGTGAATAAATGGATAGAGCCTTATGGCTCCAATTTGAGTAAGACAAAAAAGCAACGAGCTTCCCTTCTTAATTTGAATGATTACCCGATCAAATTACTAATTATACGTTAAAAATAGATTAGTGCCTGATGTGGGAAAAGGGTCTCTTGTGAGACCATTGATTCTTTTTTTTATTAAGCCTAATTATTCTTTATTTTGGATTGGAGACGGATGTGTAGAAGAAAGAGTATAGTGATAAAAAATTCTTATTTCCAAAGTCAAAAGAGTGATTGGGTTGCGAAAATAAAAGATTTTTACCCTTTTTTCTTATTGTTATTTTCTTTCTTTCTTTTATTATTATTCCTATATTCCTAGTTATATTAACAAGGAAAATAAAATCAAATTAGATAGAAAGGGAAAAGAAAAAGATCTGTAGATTGGGCTCTTTGTCTCCGGAGTATATATTCTTTATTTGTTCTTACGTTTCTATAATTTTCTATAATTTTTTACTTTTTAGATTATTCTTATGATTTTTAATCACAGTACAGTATAAAAGTTTAAAAAGTAGAAAAAGTCTATAAAAAAGTCTATCTTATTTTAGATTATTTAAAATATAAAAAATATAAAGTAAAAGTATAGACAGTGCATAGTATATAATAATACTAGACTATATTATTAGAATTATCTCTTAGAATAATTAGAACAATAATATTCTTATTCTATTCTTATTCTATTATTCTAATTTATTCTAGTTAGAAGTTCTACTATTTTCTTATAAATATTTCTTCTAAATAGTATTTTACTATAAGATAAAAAATAGACTATATACAACATAAACACATACGCCGTTTTGACCATATTGCACTATGTAACATTTAATAACACAAGAAATGCCTCTCTTTTTTGGTTAAAGTAGAAATTTATTTAAATAGCAGAATTACAAGGATATTTAGATTGAAAAAAGAGAGATTTTGGCAACAAAACTTCCTATATCCGCTACTCCTTCAGGAGTATCTTTACTCACTTGCTCATTATCATAGCTTCAATAGTTTGATTTTTTATGAACCTGTGGAAATTATCGGTTATGACAATAAATCTAGTTTGGTACTTGTGAAACGTTTAATTACTCAAATGTATCAACAGAAATCTTTGATTTCTTCGGTGAATGATTCTAACCAAAATGGATTTTCGCTGCACAAGAATTCTTTTTCTTATCATTTTTATTCTCAAATGGTATCAGAAGGTTTTGGAGTCATTCTGGAAATTTCATTCTCGTCGCGATTAGTATCCTCCCTTGAAGAAAAAAGAATACCAAAATCTCAGAATTTACGATCTATTCACTCAATATTTCCCTTTTTAGAGGATAAATTATCACATTTAAATTATGTGTCGGATCTACTAATACCCTATCCCATCCATCTGGAAATCTTGGTTCAAATCCTTCAATGCTGGATCAAAGATGTTCCTTCTTTGCATTTATTGCGATTTATTTTCCACGAATATCATAATTTGAATAGTCTCATTACTTCAAAAAAATCCATTTACGTCTTTTCAAAAAGAAAGAAAAGATTCTTTTGGTTCCTACATAATTTTTATGTATATGAATGCGAATATATATTCCTTTTTCTTCGTAAACAGTCTTCTTATTTACGATCAATATCTTCTGGAGTCTTTCTTGAGCGAACACA